TTTTCTTTATATATATAAATTATTAAAGATGGTTTATATATATATATATATATATATAATAAATATTTAATTAATTATTAAATTTAAAATTAAATTTAAATATTTAATTAATAATTAATAAAATAATAAATTAAATTTATTAATATATTATATTAAATTAATTAATATATTTTTATTTAAATGAATTTTATAGGATTATATTGATATTAATTTTTAATATTAATATTATAAGAAAAAAAATAGAAAAAATATTAAAAATTTATTAATTTATATTACATAATAATATAAAAAAAAAAAAAAAAAAATCTATTTTAATAATAATAATAATAAATAAAATTTTTATGTTTTATAAATTTTATTTTAAGTTTATTTTACATATAAATTTTAGTATGAAATTTTAATTATTTTAAAAATAATTAAATTATTATTGTAGTAATTAATATTAAAAATTTAAGAAATTAAGATTTAGTAATACAAAAATTAATAACTAATTTTGTGCCAGCAGTTGCGGTTAAACAAAAGTTAAATTAAATTATTTCAGTATATAATAAATAAATTTATTTTAAAATAAATAATAAATTATTAGGTAAAATTTTAATTTATTTAAATTTTATATAAAAATTATGATTTAATAAATTTTAATATAAACTAGGATTAGATACCCTATTATTAAAAATTTAATTTAAAATACTAAAATAGTAAATAATAATTTATTGAAACTTAAATAATATGGCGGTATTTTAGTTCATTTAGAGGAATCTGTTTAATAATTGATAATCCACGAATAAATTTACTTAATTTAAAATTTTGTATATCGTTGTTAAAAAAATATTTTTTAATAAAAATAATATTTTAAAATTATAAAATAAATTAATTCAGATCAAGATGCAGAATATAATTAAGAATATGATGGATTACAATAAATTTATTTAGATGAATATAATATTTGTAAAATATATTTGAAAGTGGATTTAAATGTAATTTTATTTAGTTTAATAAAATGATTATAAATTGAAATATGTACATATTGCCCGTCACTTTCATTTAAAAATTGAAATAAGTCGTAACAAAGTAGAGGTACTGGAAAGTGTTTCTAGAATGATCAAATTAGAGCTTGTTAAAAGTATTTCATTTACATTGAAAAGAAATTAAAATATTAATTAATTTGAGGGGGAAAAATTAATAGTTTATAAATAATAAAAAAAATTTTAATATTAAAAATATATAGGGGTTAAAGTATTTTTAATAGAAAAAATTAAAAAATTTATAGAGAAATAGTATTGTGAAAGAAATTTGAAATAAATTAAATAAAAAATTATTTAAAAGTAAATTTTATTTATTGTATCTTGTGTATCAGAGTTTATTAAATAAGAATTTTTATAAAAAAAAATCTCGAATTTAAAAGAGATAATTAATTAATAAAGTTAATGTAGCATAATTATTTTTAATAATTAATTTGAAATGAAATGTTAATCGTTTTTAAATATATCTAGTTTTTTTAGAAAAAAATTTAATTTTAAATTTAAATAATTTTATAATTTATTTTATAATTATAAAAAATTTAAATTTTATATTTTAGGGGATAAGCTTTAAATTAAATAATTATAATTTAATTAATTAAAAATTAAAATTTTTAAAATTTATATTGTTTAAAAATTATAGTTTTTTATAAAAAATTTTATATAAAATAAAATTTAATAGAAAAAATTTAATTTTTTATAAAAAAATATTTTTTAATTTTGAAAAATTAGTTAAAATGATAAAATTAGTATATTAAAATAATAAGATAAAAATTTAATTATTTAATTAATTTAAAGGAATTCGGCAAAAATTTATATTCACTTGTTTATCAAAAACATGTCTTTTAGAAAATAATTTAAAGTCTAATCTGCCCACTGATTTTATATTAAAGGGCTGCAGTATATTGACTGTACAAAGGTAGCATAATCATTAGTCTTTTAATTGAAGACTTGTATGAAAGATTTGATGAAATATAGACTGTCTCTAAGTTATTTATAAAATTTAATTTTTTAGTTAAAAAGCTAAAATAATTTTAAAAGACGAGAAGACCCTATAGAGTTTTATAGATTTATTATTTAAGATTATATATATAAATAAAAATTAAAATTAATAAATTTATTTTATTGGGGTGATAAAAAAATTAAAAAAACTTTTTTTAAAAAATAAACAAAAATAAATGATTAAATGATCCATTAATAATGATTATAAGAAAAAATTACCTTAGGGATAACAGCGTAATATTTTTTTTTAGTACAAATAAAAAAAAAAGTTTGCGACCTCGATGTTGGATTAAGATAAAATTTAAATGCAAAAATTTAAAATTTTGATCTGTTCGATCATTAAAATCTTACATGATCTGAGTTCAAACCGGTGTGAGCCAGGTTGGTTTCTATCTTTAGAAAATTAAAATATTTTAGTACGAAAGGATCAAATATTAAAAATAATTTTAATAAATTGAATATTAATAATTAAAATGTAAATTTACTATTTTGGCAGAAAAATGTAATGGTTTTAGAAGTCATAAATATATAATTTATTATATAAATAGTAAATGATATTTATAGATTTATTTAATATTTTTTTAGGTATATTAATTTTAATTATTGGGGTTTTAATTGGGGTTGCTTTTTTAACTTTATTAGAGCGGAAAGTTTTAGGTTATATTCAAATTCGAAAAGGTCCAAATAAAATAGGATTTATAGGAATTTTACAGCCTTTTTCTGATGCTATTAAATTATTTACTAAAGAACAAGTTTATTTAAATTATTCTAATTATTTATCTTATTATTTTTCTCCTATTGTTGGATTTATATTATCTTTAATAATTTGAATAGTTATTCCTTATACTTTTAATATATTAAGTTTTAATTTAGGGATTTTATTTTTTTTATGTTGTACAAGATTAGGGGTTTATACTTTAATAGTAGCTGGTTGATCTTCTAATTCTAATTATTCTTTATTAGGGGGAATACGTGCAGTAGCTCAAACTATTTCTTATGAAGTTAGATTAGCTTTAATTATAATATCTAGAATTATTTTAATTATAGATTTTAATTTATTAAAATTTAGAAATTATCAATTTATAATTTGATTTTTTTTTTTAATAATTCCTTTAAAATTAAAATTTTTATCTTCTTTAATAGCTGAAACTAATCGAACTCCTTTCGATTTTGCTGAAGGTGAGAGAGAATTAGTTTCAGGATTTAATATTGAATATAGAAGAGGGGGATTTGCTTTAATTTTTTTAGCAGAATATTCTAGAATTTTATTTATAAGCTTATTATTTACAATTATTTATATAGGAGGTTATGATTTAAGTTTATTATTTTATTTAAAGTTAGTTTTTGTTTCTTTTTTTTTTATTTGAGTTCGTGGAACATTACCACGTTATCGTTATGATAAATTAATATATTTATGTTGAAAAAGTTATTTACCTGTTTCATTAAATTATTTATTATTATTTTTAGGATTAAAAATAATTTTAATTTAATGAAATAAATTTAGTATAAATTAATAGAATAAATAATTCTTTCTTAAGTTTTCAAAACAAATGCTTATAACAAGCTCATTAATTAATTAATTAAAAATTAAATTATCTCAAAATTTATTTAATATAGGATTAATAATAAAATAAGAGAAGTAAAATACTGTTAATAATTGTCCTGTAATAATATAGGGATTTTCTACTGGTCGTGCTCCAATTCATGTTAATAAAAAAATAGTAATAATTATAAATCAAAATAATATTTGATTTAATGGATAAAATTGAATACCTTGAATTTTTTTATTAAATGTAAAAGGTAAAATAATTAAAATTAAAATTGATATAACTAAAGCAATTACTCCTCCTAGTTTATTAGGAATAGATCGAAGAATGGCATAAGCAAATAAAAAATATCATTCAGGTTGAATATGGACTGGAGTTCTTAATGGATTAGCGGGAATAAAATTATCAGGATCTCCTAATATATATGGATCAATTAATGTTAATATAATTAATATTATAATAAGAATAATAAATCCAATTAAATCTTTAAATGTAAAAAATGGATGAAAAGGAATTTTATTTAAATTTTTATTAATTCCTAAGGGATTATTAGATCCTGTTTGATGTAAAAATAATAAATGAATTATTGTTAATATTAAAATGATAAATGGAAATAAAAAATGAAAAGTATAAAATCGAGTTAATGTTGCATTATCTACAGCAAATCCTCCTCAAATTCAATTTACTAGTATTGTTCCTAAATAAGGAATTGCTGATAATAAGTTAGTAATAACTGTTGCCCCTCAGAATGATATTTGTCCTCATGGTAAAACATATCCTATAAATGCTGTTGCTATTAATAAAAATAAAATAATTACCCCTACTATTCATGTAAACTTTAAATTAAAAGACTCATAGTAAATTCCTCGTCCAATATGTAAATAAATACAAATAAAAAAAAAAGAAGCTCCATTAGCATGAAGAGTTCGAATTAATCATCCATAATTAACATTTCGGCAAATATAATTAACTCTAAAAAATGCTAATTCAATATTGGCTGTATAATATATTGTTAAAAATAATCCTGTAATAATTTGAATAATTAAACATAAAGCTAATAAAGATCCAAAATTTCATCATGCTGAAATATTAGAAGGTGATGGTAAATCAATTAATGATCCATTAATAATTTTTAAAATAGGATGTGTTTTTCGAATAGGTTTAAAATTATTTATCATTAGTTAAAAGATCGAATTGGCCCGAAAAAAATATTTGTAATTTTTACTACTGCTACAAGTGTAATAAATAAATAAATTACTATTATTATTATTAAAAAATATGTTTGATCATTATATAATTTTGTTAAATTTATATTATTTTCATTATTAAAAAATAAAAATAAATTAAATGAATTTAATATTTCATCATTAAAAATTAAATTTATTCATGTTAAATTATTTATAAAAAATAAACTTATAATAATAGAAAAAAATATTATAATAAAAAAAAATATTTTATTATTAAATGAAAATTTAAATAATTCATTTGATGCAATTCTTGATACATAAATAAATAAAACTAATAATCCTCCTAAAAAAGTTAAAAATAAAATATATGAAAATCAATAAGTATTAATTAGTATTCCAGTCATTAAACAAATTAATAATGTTTGAATTAAAATTAAAAATCCTATAGATAATGGGTGACTTAATGAAAATATATAAATAGAAATTGAAATAATAATTATTGATAAGAATATTTTTGTAATTTCAAAGAATAGTTTAATAAAAATAATAATTTTGGAGATTATTGATAAAGAAGTTCTTTTTCTTTGAAGTTTTTAAAGAAAAATCTTATTTTTGATTTACAAGACCAATGTTTTTTTTTAAACTATAAAAACAAATGATAATATTAAATATATGATTTACAATTTTTATTATATATTTATTTGGAAATATAATTTTTGTTTCTAAGCAAAAACATTTATTAATTGTGTTAATAAGATTAGAATTTATTGTATTAAGAATTTTTTTTTTAATATTATTATATTTAAGTATAATTAGTTATGATATATATATATTAATAGTATTTTTAGTTTTTTCAGTTTGTGAAGGGGCTTTGGGATTATCAATTTTAGTTTTAATAATTCGAACTCATGGAAATGATTATTTTCAAAGTTTTAATTTAATTTAGAAATGATAAAATTTTTATTTATAATATTATTTATAATTCCTTTATGTTTTAAAAAAAATATATTTTGAATGGTTCAAATATTATTATTTATAATAATAATAATATTTATAAATTTAAGTGTTAATATTATAAATTTTTGTAATTTAAGTTATATATTAGGTTGTGATATAATTTCTTATGGTTTAATTTTATTAAGAATTTGAATTAGAGCTTTAATAATTATAGCTAGAGAAAATTTAAATAAAAGTAAATTTTTTATTAATTTTTTTTTATTAAATATTATTTTATTAATAATTATATTATATTTAACTTTTAGAGTTATAAATTTATTTATATTTTATTTATTTTTTGAGGGTAGATTAATTCCTACTTTAATATTAATTATTGGTTGAGGATATCAACCTGAGCGTATTCAAGCAGGAATATATTTATTATTTTATACTTTATTTGCTTCTTTACCTTTATTATTAGGAATTTTTTATACTTATAATAGAATTAATTATATTATAATATATTTTTTAAAATTTTATGATTATAATATATTTTTTTTATATTTTTGTATAATTATAGCTTTTTTAGTAAAAATACCAATATATTTTGTTCATTTATGATTACCAAAAGCTCATGTAGAGGCTCCTATTTCAGGTTCTATAATTTTAGCTGCTATTATATTAAAGTTAGGGGGTTATGGTCTTTTACGTGTTATAATTTTTTTACAAAAAATTAATATAAAATTAGGAATTTTATGAATTATTATTAGCTTAGTAGGAGGTTTATTTATTAGTTTAAAATGTTTTTGTCAAGTTGATATTAAATCTTTAATTGCTTATTCATCTGTAGCTCATATAAGATTAGTAATTAGAGGTATTATAACTATAAATTACTGAGGTTATTTAGGATCTTATATTTTAATAATTGGACATGGATTATGTTCTTCTGGTATATTTTGTTTATCTAATATTAATTATGAGCGCTTAAGAAGACGAAGATTATTTTTAAACAAGGGAATAATAAATTTTATACCTTCGATAAGATTATGATGATTTTTATTAATGTCTTCAAATATAGCAGCTCCTCCTTCATTAAATTTAATAGGAGAAATTAGATTAATTAATAGATTAGTTAGATGATCTTGAATTTCAATAATTATATTAATAGGGGTTTCTTTTTTTAGAGCTGGTTATAGATTATATTTATACTCTTATACTCAGCATGGAAAATATAATTTAGGTTTATATAGATTTTATAGAGGGGTGTCACGAGAATATTTAATGTTAATATTACATTGATTACCTTTAAATATTTTAGTAATAAAAATTGATTATAGAATAATTTGATTTTACTTAAATAATTTAATAAAAATACTGATTTGTGGAGTCAGAAATATGAGTAAATCATTTTAGGTTATTCAAAAATATTCTTTATGTTTCATTAGATTTTTTTTTTTATTTTTTTTTATGTTAATAAATTTTTTGGGGGTTATTTATTTTATTATAAATAATATAGTGTTTTTTTTTGAATGGGAAATTATTTCTTTTAATTCAATAAGAGTAGTAATATCTATTTTATTAGATTGAATATCTTTATTATTTATAATATTTGTATCTTTAATTTCATCTTCTGTAATTTATTATAGACAAAGTTATATAAGTTCTGAATTAAATTTAAATCGGTTTATTATTTTAGTTTTATTATTTGTTTTTTCTATAATTTTATTAATTATTAGACCTAATATTATTAGAATTTTTTTAGGGTGAGATGGTTTAGGTTTAGTATCTTATTGTTTAGTAATTTATTATCAAAATATTAAATCTTATAATGCAGGGATATTAACAGCTTTATCAAATCGAATTGGTGATGTAATAATTTTAATAGTAATTTCTTGGATAATAAATTATGGGAGATGAAATTATATTTTTTATTTAAATTTTATAAATAATGATTATTCAATAAAAATTATTGGTTTATTAATTATTTTAGCTGCTATAACTAAAAGAGCTCAAATTCCTTTTAGATCTTGACTTCCTGCTGCTATAGCAGCTCCTACTCCTGTTTCTGCTTTAGTTCATTCTTCAACTTTAGTTACTGCGGGTGTATATTTATTAATTCGTTTTAATAATTTATTAGTTGATATATTTTTTTTAAAGATATTACTTTTATTATCTGGATTGACAATATTTATATCTGGGATTTCTGCTAATTATGAATTTGATTTAAAAAAAATTATTGCTTTGTCTACTTTAAGACAATTAGGTTTAATAATAAGAATTTTAAGAATGGGATATTATGATTTAGCATTTTTTCATTTATTAACTCATGCTATATTTAAGGCTTTATTATTTATATGTGCTGGTATAATTATTCATATAATAAATGATAATCAAGATATTCGAATAATAGGGGGTATTAGAAATTATATTCCTCTTACTTCTTTATGTATAAATATTTCTAATATGGCTTTATGTGGTATTCCGTTTTTAGCTGGATTTTATTCTAAGGATTTAATTTTAGAAATAGTAAGAATGAGAAATTTAAATTTTTTAATTTTTAATTTATATTATTTATCTACTGGATTAACTATATTTTATACAATTCGATTATTAATATATTTAATAGTTATGGATTTTAATTTATTAAGAGTTTATAATTTATTTGATGAGGATTATGTTATATTAAAAAGAATATTAATTTTATTATTTATAAGTGTAATTTCTGGGAGATTATTAAGATGATTAATTTTTCCTTATCCTTATATAATTTATTTACCTTTTAATATAAAAATAATAGTTATTTATGTTTCTTTATTTGGGATATTTTTTGGTTATTTAATAAGAAATATAAGAATTTATTCTTTAAATAAATTTTTAATAAGTTATAATTTAAGAATATTTTTAACTTTAATATGATTTATACCTAGTTTATCTACTTATGGTTTAAATTATTATTTTTTAAATTTTGGTCAAAATTTATTAAAAAATATTGATATAGGTTGAAGAGAATTATATAGAGGTCAAGGTATATATAATATTGTTAAGTATTATTCAATTATTAATTATATTTATCAAATAAATAATTTTAAAATTTATTTATTTAGATTTATTCTTTGAATAATAATTTTTATTATTATAATAATAATTTATTTAAATAGCTTAATTATAAGAGTATAATATTGAAGATATTAGGGTGATTTTTTAAATCTTTAAATATTTATAAAAATATTTATTTTATTTTTACAATGAAAATGTAATGTTTTAAGTTTAAACTATATAAATTAGAAATATTAATGGTAATTAACCACTATAAATTAAGTTAGCAGCTTAATTATTATATATTTCTAATTGGAATTTTTATTCAATTTTATCATTAACAGTGATATACCTCTAATTTGGTTTCAATTAATAATTTAAATAAGGAGTAAATTACTCTTTCTTTTAAGTCGAAATTAAATGCAAAATTGCTTCTTATTTTAAGATAAATTGAAATTTCAATTTTTTTTGAATGCAAATCAAATGTTTTAATAAATAAACTATAATCCTAAATTTAATTAGTTCAATTTAATATATTTTGATTTCATTCATGATATAATCCAATTAAAAGTATAATAATAAAAAAAAATCTAGTTTTTATTCATGAGTAAAGATTTACTATTTTAAAAGTTGAAATTATAGGAAAAATTAATGCAATTTCTACATCAAAAATTAGGAAAATTACAGTAATTAAAAAAAAATGTAATGAAAAAGGAATTCGTGCTAAAGATTTAGGATCAAATCCACATTCAAATGGTGAGCATTTTTCTCGATCTATAAGAGATTTTTTTGATAAAATTATTGAAATAATTATTAAAATATTAGAAATAATAACAATAATAGTTGATAGAATTAATAAGATTAAAATTATTTATATTAATTAATTATTAAACTTTTTGATTGGAAGTCAAATATACTAAATATATTATATAAATAATTAATTTCCTCATCAATAAATTGAAATATAAAGGAATAATCAAACTACATCTACAAAGTGTCAATATCATGCTGCTGCTTCAAATCCAAAATGATGGTTATTAGAAAAATGATTATTTAGATGTCGAATTAAGCATGTTAGTAGGAAAATTGTTCCAATAATAACATGTAATCCATGGAATCCTGTTGTTATAAAAAATGTTGATCCATAAACTCTATCTGCAATAGTAAATGGGGCTTCTAAATATTCATAAGCTTGAAGAATAGAAAAATAAATTCCTAATATAACAGTAAAAAATAATCCTTGGGATGTTTGAGTAAAATTATTTTCTATTAAGGCATGATGAGCTCATGTAACTGTAATTCCTGATGTAATTAAAATAATTGTATTTAATAAAGGAATTTGAAATGGGTTAAATGGGATAATTCTTGAAGGTGGTCATATAGATCCAATTTCAATATTTGGAGATAAACTTCTATGAAAAAATGCTCAAAAAAAAGATACAAAAAATAAAACTTCTGAAGTAATAAATAAAATTATTCCTCATCGTAATCCATTAGAAACTAAAATTGTATGTTTACCTTGAAATGTTCCTTCTCGGCAAATATCTCGTCATCATTGATATATAGTTAATAAAACAATAATATAACCTAAAATTAATAAATTTATGTTAAAATTATGAAATCATTTTACTATTCCTGTTACTAATGTTATAACTCCAATAGCTCCTGTTAAAGGTCATGGTCTATAATCTACTAAATGATATGGGTGATTGTGATTAAGTGTCATTAATTAACTTCTCTAGAATAAAGTGTTCTTAAAATAGTAATAACATAAGATTGAATTACTGCAACTGCAGATTCTAAGATTAATAATAAAATTTGAATAAAAATTAAAATAAATAAAAGATAATTAGGTATTAATGATCCTGTATTACTTAATAAAGTTAATAATAAGTGTCCTGCAATTATATTTGCGGTAAGACGAACAGCTAAAGTTCCAGGTCGAATAATATTTCTAATAGTTTCAATTAATACTATAAAAGGTATTAAAATAGTAGGAGTTCCTTGAGGAATTATATGAATAAATATATGTTGAGTATTATTAATTCATCCATAAATTATGAATCTTAATCATAAAGTTAAAGATAAAGAAAGAGAAATATTTAAATGTCTAGTACTTGTAAAAATATAAGGAAAAAGTCCTAAGAAATTATTAAATAAAACAAAAAAAAATAATGAGATAAAAATAAATGTTGATCCATTAAATCTATTAGTTCCTAATAATGTTTTAAATTCATTATGTAATTTATTAGAAATAAAATTTCAAATAATAAAATGTCGATTAGGAATTAATCAAAAAGAATAAGGAATAAATATTAATCCAATAAAAGTTCTAATTCAATTTAATGATAAATTAAAAATATTACTTGAAGGATCAAAAATTGAAAATAAATTAGTTATCATTTTCAGAATATATTTTTATTTTTTAAAAAGTTTTTATTATCTGAATTATTATAATTATTTTTATAATTAAAAATAAAATAATTTATAATATTAAATATAATAAAAATAATAATAAAAAATATGAATGAAAATATTCAATTGATTGGTATTATTTGTGGAATAAAAGAATATTACTAAAGTAATAATTTAAATTTGACATATTTATGTTATAAATTAACTAATTCTTTCATTAGAAGTAATTGCTAATTTACTATAAAGTGGTTTAAGAGACCAATACTTGCTTTCAGTCATCTAATGATGAATAATTATTAATTCAATTAATAAAGTTTTTAATTAAAATTCTTTCAATTACAATTGGTATAAATCTATGATTAGCTCCACAAATTTCTGAACATTGTCCAAAAAATAATCCAGGTCGATTAATGAAAAAACTAGTTTGGTTTAATCGACCTGGATTTGCATCAACTTTTACTCCTAAGGATGGAACAGTTCAGGAATGAATTACATCAGTTGCTGTTACTAAAATTCGAATTTGATTATTAATAGGTAAAATAATTCGATTATCTACATCTAATAATCGAAAATTATTAATATTTATGTCATTTTGATTAATTATATATGAATCAAATTCAATATTGCTAAAATCTGAATATTCATAACTTCAATATCATTGATGTCCAATAGATTTTAGAGTAATTAAAGGATTATTTAATTCATCTAATAAATAAAGTAATCGTAGAGAAGGTAAAGCAATAAAAATTAAAGTTAAAGCTGGTAAAATTGTTCAAATTAGTTCAATTATTTGACCTTCTAATAAAAATCGATTGATATATTTATTAAAAAATAATCTTGTTATTAAGTAAAAAATTAAAATTGTAATTATAATTAAAATAATTAAAGTATGATCATGAAAGAAAATAATTTGTTCTATAAGTGGTGAAGCTCTATCTTGATAATTAAAATTAGATCATGTTGCCATTTCTAAAAAAAGGATATTCCTTTATAAATGGGGTTTAAATCCATTACATATAATCTGCCATATTAGAAATTACTTAAAATAGGTAATTCATTATATGAATGTTCAGCTGGAGGTAAATTTTGATATCATTCAATAGAAGATGATATATTTAATGGGAATAAAATAATTCGTTTATTGATTATTGATTCTCAAATAATAATTATTATAAATATTAAAGATAAAAGTGAAATATATGATCCAAAAGAGGAAATAATATTTCATGAAGTAAAACTATCAGGATAATCTGAATATCGTCGAGGTATACCTGCTAACCCTAAGAAATGTTGAGGAAAAAAGGTTAAATTTACTCCAATAAATATTGAAATAAATTGAATTTTTAATAAATAAGGATTTATTATTAATCCTGTAAATAAAGGGTATCAATGAATAAATCCTCTTATAATTGCAAATACAGCTCCTATAGATAATACATAATGAAAATGAGCTACAACATAATAAGTATCATGAAGAGTAATATCAATAGAAGAATTTGCTAAAACAACACCTGTTAATCCTCCTACAGTAAATAAAAAAATAAATCCTAATCTTCATAATATTGCAGGACTATAATTAATTTGTGTTCCATGTAAAGTTGCTAATCAACTAAATACCTTAATACCTGTAGGTACTGCAATAATTATAGTAGCAGAAGTAAAATAAGCTCGAGTATCAATATCTATACCTACAGTAAATATATGGTGTGCTCATACAATAAATCCTAATAAACCAATTGCTATTATAGCATAAATTATTCCTAAAGCTCCAAATGTTTCTTTTTTTCCTCTTTCTTGAGAAATAATATGAGAAATTAATCCAAATCCTGGTAAAATTAAAATATAAACTTCTGGGTGACCAAAAAATCAAAATAAATGTTGATATAAAATTGGATCTCCTCCTCCTGCAGGATCAAAAAATGAAGTATTAAGATTTCGATCAGTTAAGAGTATAGTAATAGCTCCAGCTAATACAGGTAGAGAAAGAAGAAGAAGAAGAGCAGTAATACCTACTGATCATACAAATAATGGTATTTGATCAAATGATATATTATTGACTCGTATATTAATAATAGTAGTAATAAAATTAATTGCTCCTAGAATAGAAGAAATTCCAGCTAAATGTAAGGAAAAAATTGCTAAATCTACTGATGATCCTCCATGAGCAATATTAGAAGATAAAGGGGGGTAAACAGTTCATCCTGTTCCTGCTCCATTTTCTACAATTCTACTTGAAATTAATAATATTAATGAGGGAGGTAATAATCAAAATCTTATATTATTTATTCGTGGGAAAGCTATATCAGGAGCTCCTAATATTAAAGGAACTAATCAATTACCAAATCCCCCAATTATAATAGGTATTACTATAAAGAAAATTATAATAAAGGCATGAGCTGTAACAATAGTATTATAAATTTGATCATCTCCAATTAAAGATCCTGGATTACCTAATTCTGTTCGAATTAATAAACTTAATGAAGTTCCTACTATTCCTGCTCAAATTCCAAAAATAAAATATAGAGTTCCAATATCTTTATGATTTGTAGAAAAAAGTCATTTTCGCTAATTAATAAAATGGCTGAGGAATAAGCGATAAATTGTAAATTTATTAACGAGAAAATTCTCTTTTATTAAGTCTTATAGTCAATAATGATATAAAATTGCAAATTTTAAGGGGTAAAAATTTACTAAGGCTTAAAGAAATTTCTTTATAAATAATTTTGAAGATTATTAGTTTAATTTAACTTAAAACCTTTTTAAAAAAAAAATAAAGTTCTAAGAATTATACCTAATAAAGAAATAAAATTTAAAAAATTAATAATAATTAATGAATTATTTTTAATAAAAATTTTAAATCATTTTAATTTAAATGAAAAAAATATTAATGAAGAGTAAATAATACGAATATAAAAAAATAATATAATTAAACTTATTATAATAAAAATAAAAGAAATTAAATAAAATTTATTTAATAGTAAATAATTAATAATTATTCATTTTGGAAAAAATCCTAAAAAAGGAGGTAATCCCCCTAAAGATAAAAAATTTAAAATAATTGAAATTTTAATTGAAAAATTTATATTAAAGTTAAAAAGTTGATTAATATAAAATGTATTTAATATATAAAATAAAAAACAAATAATACTAATTAAAAATGAATATAAAAAAAAATATATTATTCATAAATTTTCTCTAATTATCAATGCAGCAATTATTCAACCTAAATTATTAATTGAAGAAAAAGCTATTAATTTACGAAGTGATGTTTGATTAAATCCTCCGATAGCTCCAACAATAGCATTAAAAATTATAATAATTAATAAAAATTTTTTATTAAAATAATAAGATAATAAAATTATAGGTGTAATTTTTTGTCATGTTATTAAAATTAAACAATTTATTCAAGATAATCCTTCTATAATATTGGGGAATCAAAAATGGAAGGGGAAAGATCCTATTTTTATTAATATAGAAGAATTAATTAAAATGGAAAAAATATTATCAATAAAAAAATTTTTTAATATTAAATTTTTTAATAAAATAGAAAATAAAAAATTAATTGAGGCAATGGACTGAGTAAGAAAATATTTTAAAGATGCTTCTGAATTTATTAAGTTATTGGGGTTTGAAATTAGGGGGATAAAACTTAATAAATTGATTTCTAATCCAATTCAACATCCTAATCAAGAATTAGATGAAATAGAAATAAAAGTTCTAAAAAATAATATAAAAAAAAAAAATATTTTATTAGAATTAAATATAAATATGATTTAAAATAGAAAAATATTCTTTGTGAAATTTAAAGTTCATTTTATTTATAAATATATTTTAGTGTAAGATGCCCAATAATTTTTGATATTATTAGGTATAGTTTAATTCTATAAAATATAATAAAGGTAAAATAATTTACATGATTTATCCTATCAGAATAATCCTTTTTCAGGCCCTTTATTTAAAAAAAAGGTATTTCCTTTATATTTGGGGTATGAACCCAAAAGCTTTATTTAGCTTATTTTTAA